TAATAGGATGTCCTAATACGTTACAGAATTTCGCTTTTGCCAATGATCGAATCAAAGAAATAAGTGGAACTCTAGTATCCAATTTCTTCATAGCATTATCTATTAAAAAAGCGTTGTCCAACATTTGACTCCGTACCAGGAAAGAATTTAGTCGGACACTTAAAAAATAGGCCAAAAAGTCGATAGAATTCTTGGATAATGGGTTTAAATAGATCCTTTCCGGTTGAGACCACGCATAAAAGTTAGATTGACATAAATTTACAAGGTAAAATTTCCATTTATTCATCAAAAAAGGCGTATCCTTTGAAGCCAAAATGGCTTTTCCTTGATATCTAACATAATGAGTGCAAGGATCCTTCAAAAACCACAGGATAACCTTCAAATGATTAGGAAAGACTTTTGCAAGATGTTCTATTTTTCCGTAGAAATGGATTCGCTCAAGAAGGACCTGAGAGGATTTTGACCGTAAATGAGAATCTCGGTTACGTAGAAAAAGGAAGATAGATTCGTATTCATATACATAAGAATTATATAGGAACCAGAAAAATTTTGGATTACTTTGTGAAAGTGAAAAAATAGAAATGGATTTCTGTGAAGTAAGAAGACTATTCCACTTCCAACACTCATGAAGAATAAATCGACATAAATGCAAAGAAGAAACATCTTTCACCCAACAACGAAGGAGTTGAACCACGATTTCGAGATGGATCGGATAGGGTATTAGTACATGTAACACATAATTTAAATGTGAAAATTTGTCCTCTAAAAAGGGAAATATGGAATGAATTGATCTTAAATTATGAGATTTGACCTTTTCTGACCTTTCTAAACAAGATGTGAATCGTGTGGAAAATGGAATTTCCATAATAAGGGAGAACCCCTCCGATATCATTTGATAATATAAATTATTGTTGTATCGAAAAAACAAATTTTGATTCGAATATTTAGTGGAAATAATAAAAAAATTTTGTTGATACATTCGAGTAATTAAACGTTTTACAATTCGTAAACTCAATTTATGGTCATACCTGACATTTTGTGACAACAGGGACTTATTTAAACCAGGATTATGAGCAAATACATAAATATACTCCCGAAAAATAAGTGGATATAGGAAGTCATGCTGCTGCGATGGATCTAATTCTAAATATCCTTGAAACTCTTCCATTTGAAATTTCACAAAAAAGCAAGGTTTTTGGGATTCTCAAGTGATACATAGTGCGATACAGTCAAAACAAGAGTATTTATAGTTAATAGTTAAGAAAAAAAGAAATAATAAATAGAGTAAGATAACGAAAAAATACCTCGGCAAAAGAGAAAGTCATCAACGGATTCTCTATCCTCTCCTTTATCCATCTAATTGTTTTATGTTCATTAAAGGATAAAAAGATGCCTAGAAGTTTTTTTATTTTTGCAAGCCAATCGCTCTTTTGATTTGGGAAACAATCTCTTTATCAATATACTGCTTCTTATACACCTTCGGCTCCACCCCAGAATTATAATGGTGAATAGCTAATAGTTAGGACTCATAAAAAAAAGGAGAATCCACTCATGGAAAAACCCTTTCCCGCATCAGGCACTAATATTATTTTTAACATATAATTAGATCGGAAAATTCTTCAAATTAAGAAAAGAAGCTCGTTGCTTTTTTCATCTCCCTAGAATTTGAGCTATGGGACTCTATCCATTTATTCACTTAACCCGACTTTGAGTTTTTTTGGTTTTGCGCCAAGAATTCAAACAAAGTTTTGGATCACTTTGGTAATAAAAAAATTCCTGGAATTCTCCATTGAAACGACATGCTGTTTTTTCCATTCATTCCTTATTATTTTGGATCAGTCGCGGTCTTCCCAACTCTACCGATAGTATGGACGAATTTATTTCTTCATAGAAATGTGTAAAAGATGCTAGCCGCACTTAAAAGCCGAGTACTCTACCGTTGAGTTAGCAACCCCCCCAAAAAACCTATTATTAAATTAATAAATAAAAATTAAGATGGATAGATACAATCGAAATCCCAATAAAAAGAAAAGAAATTGAATTCCCCGGCGCATGAAACTGAAAGATAAAAAGGAGAATTGATTCGAAACATAAAAACGAACGGATCAGATAAAACTACAAGAAATTATCAACTAAAAATGAAGGATATAATCCAAATTCAGAAATCCTTTCTTGCTGTCGCTTATCTTATCCCCTGCTATGTAATGAAGTAAAAAAAAGGTATAACAATAGATGCAGTTATCCACAACGAATTATATTTGGTTGAGAGGCTACTGTCAATATGAGTGTGAATGTTGAGAAAAAAATACACTTGATAACGAATACAATAAAGAAAGCAAAAAATTCTATAAAATTCCATATTCTTCTATCTTCTATATATATATATCATAGAATATATAGAAGAATAAGTTGTTTTTTTCTAAAATAAAATGAAAATATAGAAATACCTAAGTATTTTATTTTATATATTCTAAAAATTAATATAAATAGAAATAAAATTAAACTAAATAAAAAAAAAAAAAAATTTAAAGAAATAAACACAAGCATAAAGCTTGTGTTTATTTGAATGGTGTTTCCGTAATAGATAGGGATAGAAAAAAGTTTAGGCGTAAAGAATTCATTACTTGTTAATTGAATTCCAACCAAAAATACTCCACGAAAAAGGCAAGGCAAGGCTATGACGAAATTTTAATTATAAAACCCTTTTTTTCGTTTATTAACTTGTATTTGATCTTTTTTCTCTCCATCTTCTATCAATTATCAATTTCTCTCAAAAACATTGTCAATTACAACATATGATATTACTAATACCTAGCACTCGTAATACCTAAAAATATTCCATAAAATAAAGAAATTGATAGGTAAGAATCAAACAGAAAGAAGCGGAGTAGAAAATAAGGGTTGACCAAGTTATATAGTTATATATAAATCATATAACCCCCCGTTTTTTTATTTCATTGATTGAATTCTCTTTGATTAAGGCGGAGTTACATAAAAAAACCGATTTCTTTGAAATATCTTGAACAGTTTCTGTAGGTTGAGCACCCCTTTCAAGGAAATAGAGAATATCAGGAAAATTTAAATAGGTCTGATTTTTTATTGGATCATAAAAACCAACCTTTCGAAGTGGTTTGCCATCTCTTCGGGATCGAACATCCATTGCAACGATTCGATAAATAGTTCGTTGTTTTCTACCACAGCGTCTCAAACGAAGTTTGAGCATATGCCTCCTTTAGCTAAAGCATGTAATTCCATTAAGGAATCATAAATAAGTAATTGTAATTGGTTGAGGGGTACTATCGATATCTATATTTTATCCATATTTTTGAGTAATCCAAAATTTTAACTTAGATATCTAGCTAATCTATACGATCTATTTGAATTCTTTATTTTTTCTATGTTTCTATATGAATATGTAATGTAATTTCTTTTTTGTTTACATATTTTACATCCGTAAATAGATTAGATTAATAGACCTCACTTAATTCTATTGATTGAATTAAGTGAATTAAGCGAGGTCTATTTCGAACTTAGAACTAATTAGAATTACAGAAAGGTGCTCAAAAAGACAAGCTTTTTTGATTCTAAAAAAATTTATTTTGATATAGTTAAACTATGAATAATTATTCTGATATACTGAGAATAGATACTCTTATATTTATATATATATTTATATAAATAATATAAATATTTAGAATAGTAATAAAAATCAAATTTTATTTTATATTCTATATGGGTATGCTCTGGGACGGAAGGATTCGAACCTCCGAATGGCGGGACCAAAACCCGTTGCCTTACCACTTGGCCACGCCCCATTTCTATTCGTTACTACTAAACACTAATAGTGTTTTTGGTTGTTCGTCAATTCCAGTCAAAAATTTATATGAACTAGATAGCTCATAGGATTTTGATACATGTAGATATAAAATTAAACTTCATTTATTGATCATAATATATAATTCAATTAAGATATTGGATGAAAGTACGATTTCTTCTATTCGTTTTTTTTTTTCAGAATTGAATGAAGAATTTTTGCTTGGTATACTCCAGCTTTTTACATTACTTTAGTCATTTTTAGATTAAAAATTGAAAAATCTATTAATAACTCAAAAAAAGTATCTTTCTATGTTTAAGAATAAAAATTATGTTATGCTTAATATCTTTAGTTTGATCTGGATCTGTTTTAATTATGCCCTTTATTCAAGCAGTTTTGTCTTGGCCAAATTGCCAGAGGCCTACGCTTTTTTGAAACCGATCGTAGATATTATGCCTGTAATCCCTCTTTTCTTTTTTCTTTTAGCCTTTGTTTGGCAAGCTGCTGTAAGTTTTCGATAAGATCTTAAATACCGTGCTACAAAATTCATAATTTAGTCCCAAAAAAATAAAACAATTGATAAGATCAGATGAGTCTTACAGTATGAACCCTGAAATAAACGATTGAGATTCATATATAACCGCGAAAAAACTAGATCAACTCATTTATAGAATATAGATAAGTATAAATAAATATTCTAATTAGAGTCCTCCGCAATATCTGAAAAAAAAAAACGAAAAATTAGAATAAAAGACTCAACCCAACTTTAGATATTGAAAATCTATTCTCTTTTTCCCAAACAAATAAAGAAGATCTTGGAGATTATGTAATGCTTACTCTCAAACTTTTTGTTTATACGGTAGTGATATTCTTTGTTTCTCTATTCATCTTCGGATTCCTATCTAATGATCCAGGACGAAATCCCGGACGTGAAGAATAAAAAAAAATTGTTTTCTTTTCTTCATTTTTAACTGTTTTTAGGATTTTATCTCTTTCACATCCTTAACCATAAAAATGAAAAGAAAAACGATTAAAAAAACGTTTTTTCAAAAAAAAAACATAAGGGGATTAATTCGAAAGAAAATGAAAATACCAAGAGTTACCAACGTAAAACAGAAAGGGAAAGAGAGGGATTCGAACCCTCGGTACAAAAGATTCGTACAACGGATTAGCAATCCGACGCTTTAGTCCACTCAGCCATCTCTCCCAATTAAATTAATTGGTAAAATTTCAAAAGTTCCATATATAAAAATAAAAAAAGTATGTAATGCTTGCCAAATGAAAAAAAAAGCGCTTTTTTGTCTCACTACTTTTTAACTATTACTATCACACCTTTACTATAATAGATAGTGTAAAATTTTGTTTTTTTAATTTTTAATATTTAATATAAGGGTTTTAGACCCTTATATTAAAGCTTTAATTTATTTTCTATTTCTTATTTTTTTTTGATTCAATCTTAAAATTATTCTAAATTAAAGCTTTTATATATATAGAAGAATAAATAACTAATAAATCTATTTTAAATTTAAATAGAAATTCTAGTGAAATATTCTATATTTTAAGTCAAATATAAAAATTAGACACATTAATAATAAAAATTTAGAAATTACAGAAGAATACTATATATGTAAATAGCTTCTCATATCAATTTCATATGAAAAGGTCATATGAAATAGCTCTCCTTTTTCTTGTTGATTTCCACGGCCTGGCCCCGGTCGGTACCTAGCCGGGCCCCTTTTTTGTTATTCAAACAAGAAGGAAAAATAATAAAAATAAATAAGAATAGGGGAATATTTCCATTTCTGTTTTCTATAATTTATAATTAAAGAATCATAGTCTCATTTCTGATTTTATTGTTTTTTTTACTGGATAAAAAAAAAAGGACCCTGCTTTCTTGAAGAATACCTTTATTTTGGTTCTGAATTAATGAGCTTTGGCCAGCAGTCACCAAAACCCCTTTCGAAAAAGAAAGAGCTTTTTTAGTTATTTAAATAGTTAGTTAAACAGGAAGGAGTTTTCCTTTCCTAAAGTGTACTGACAAAAAACTAAGTCAATGCTCCCCTTTTCGTTTTGATGATTCTTCTTTGATCATATATTAATTACGACTAATTACTTTACTCGACAAAAAATCCTTTCTATATAATAATGGGATTATAGCGGGTATAGTTTAGTGGTAAAAGTGTGATTCGTTCTAATAGCCCCTTAATGGTTAAGGGGTCCTTCGATTGGATTCATAGTCCGATCAAAAACTTTATTTCTTAAAAGGATTCAATCCTTTACCTTTCAATAAAAGATTCGAAGAAGAATATACATTCTCGTAATTTGTATCCAAGAGTCAACTATAACTTCATAAACAGAAATTGGATTTTTAAATTACGAAACAAAATGTTCTCAATTGAATGAATACATTCAATTGAATGAGTATGAGTAAAGGGTCCATGGATAAATATAGAAAAGTTTATTTATAATCGTAACTAAATCTTTGATTTTTTTTTAGAAAAGATTAAAGCGAAATAGCTATTAAAAAGTGACTTTGGTTTACTAGAGACATTGAGTTTTATTTTATTAGCCCGGCGTAAACAAAAAACTTTTCCTAAGGATTCTTTCAATTCAAATAGAAATAGATAACGAAGTAACTAGAAAAATTGTTAAAATTCCCCTCCCCCATTCTTCTATAGGGATCATCTAGAAAGCGCCTTCTTTTGACCGCAGTAAGAGAGAAAGCCGACATAGATGTTATGGGTCCAAGTTCAAAAAAAGAATCAAAGTTTTAGTTGTTATTAATAACAATTCAATATAAAAATCTAAAAATACTAAATCAATTTGATTCTTTTTTATTATTAAGATTAAGAAATTAATATTAAATGAATTTTTTGGGTTCACATTTTTTATACGATAATATGGGAATTTCTCAATATTCCATAAAGGAGCCGAATGAAACCAAAGTTTCATGTTCGGTTTTGAATTAGAGACGTTAAGATAAATCAACGTCGACTATAACCCTCAGCCTTCCAAGCTAACGATGCGGGTTCGATTCCCGCTACCCGCTTTATCTATTATTCTAGGCAAGTAAAGTCTAGAATAATAATATAGGATGCATTAGAATCTAAATTCTAATCTAATAGAATACCAAGGAATAATTCTACGAAAAATTGTCTTTTTTTGCATAAAAGTCCGAATATTTTATTCAAATCTAAAATATTCAAATTATTCATAATCTTAATTAATTAAGATACTATGATATATTATTGGATATAATATCAAATTTGAAAAATTTTGAGTATTTATTATACATACCTTTTTTTACTCAAAATAAATTACATTTTGAATTTTTTATTTATATGAATTTTCTATATTAATAATTAATAGAGAATTCTAAAAATATAATAATTATCTCGCATTATTTTTATTTAATTCTTTAAAGTAAAAAAAAAAATTGGAATGAAAAGCGTCCATTGTCTAATGGATAGGACAGAGGTCTTCTAAACCTTTAGTATAGGTTCAAATCCTATTGGACGCATGGACGCAATTGATTTCCATATCTTTGTTAGATTTTTATCTATGTCAAAATTTAGGGTTTTTCTAAGAGACAATTAATCTTATATCTTATACTAGATATTCGAATTTTATTCTAAATTTCTAAATATAAATAGAATTATTTATAGAAATAGATATATAGTATGTTA